GGTTTCAACGAAGCGAGTTTATTCATTATTAAAGCCGAAGTAAACGAGGGTCCTACTGCGAAAAGATTAAAACCTCGAGCTCGAGGGCGGAGTTCTATGAACAAAAGACGCACTTGTCATATAACTATTGTTTTAAAAGATATCTCATTAGATGAATATGAATATAGGGACTATCTCGACTGTTAAAAAAAGACTGGATTAATAATAAAAAAAAACTATGACATGTCATGATACATATACATATAGGAGTGGTGGATTATGGGACAAAAAATAAATCCACTTGGTTTCCGACTTGGTACAACACAAAGTCATCATTCGCTTTGGTTTGCAGCAAAACAAAAAAATTATTGCGAAGGTCTACAAGAAGATCAAAAAATACGAAACATTATTAAGAATTATGTACAAAAAAATATGAGAATATCCTCCGGCGTTGAGGGAATTGCCTGGATAGAGATTCAAAAAAGAATTGATCTAATTCAAGTCATAATATATATAGGATTCCCAAAATTATTACTAGAAAATAGACCGCGAAGAATTGAAGAATTACAGATGAATGTACAAAAAGAACTTAATTGTGTGAACCGAAAAATAAACATTGCTATTACAAGAATTGGAAATCCTTATGGACACCCCAATATTCTTGCCGAATTTATAGCCGGCCAATTCAAAAATAGAGTTTCTTTTCGCAAAGCACTTAAAAAAGCTATTGAATTAACTGAACAGGCGGATACAAAAGGAATTCAAGTACAAATTGCAGGACGTCTTGACGGAAAAGAAATTGCGCGCGCCGAATGGATCAGAGAGGGCAGAGTTCCCCTACAAACCATTGGGGCTAAAATTGATTATTGTTCCTATCCAGTTCGAACTCTATATGGAGTATTAGGAATCAAAATTTGGATATTTGTAGACGAAGAAAAATAAGATTTTACATGTCTTTAGAGTCTATCCATTGATAGAAATGAACCAAACCAAGAACGAATTCTCTGTATGTTCAATCAAAATCAAAATGAGAAATTCTACAATTCTATAAGGTTGAATAAAAATTCTATTTTTTTTTTTTTTTTTTGTTATAGAATTGCTATGCTTAGTGTGTGACTCGTTGGTTTTTTTAGGGCTAGGATTCAAACCAATGGACCGTCCTGTAGTATAAACTAATAACTATAGCACTAATAACCGACCCATTGCCTCGCATTATCTGAATCCAAAGAACCAGTCAAGATATAATATATTGATCATATCGTTGTAGCAACTGAAATGCTTTTTTCTTTTTCCAGAAAGACAAAAACCAATTTGATTATTGGTTGTGAAGTTATATGTTGTAAAGAAAAATAGAAAAACATGCGGATAAATGGAAGGATGAGAGAAAGAGAGAAATAAAATATTAACGATATAGAATTCCAATAGTAAGGATGTAAGGTCTGTGAGTCATCTAATAAACAACAATGTAATACAGTAGCAATAATGATTCATCCATAATTCTATGAATCAGCTCATAGAACAAAAAAATAAAGAGCCTCGAGCCAATAACAACTGAGAAAATTGACTTAAGAAAAAATTGAATTACGGACTCTGTTGGAGAATTCAGACCTAACCATTAATCGAGAAGCGATGGAAACGACGGAACCCGTGAATAAAGAAGATTCTATTGGAAATGAATCTTAATGATTTATTGGGTAGGATGGCGGAACGAACCCGGGAACTAAACTAGTCTTTTATTCGGAGAGGTCATGAACTAACCCTACAACTGAACTAGATATTGAAAGAGTAAATATTCGCCCGCGAAAGTTTGATTTTATTGGATTGATTAATTTTGATCGACCCGATATAGTAAAAGGGAAAAGAAAATAAATCTTTTTATCATGATAAAAAAATAGATTAAGATTCATTAGATGAAATTTATAAATTTCAAAGAATACCATGCTTCAGTATATTATTCATTAAATCCCTGTATATCTTGATAAAATCTTTTTTAGTCCTTTCATTCGTGAGGAGCTGGATGAGAAGAAACTCTCATGTCCAGTTCTGTAGTAGAGATGGAATTGAGAAAGAACCGTCAATTATAACCCTAAAAGAACAAGATTCCGTAAACAACATAGAGGAAGAATGAAAGGAATATCTTATCGAGGGAATCATATTTGTTTCGGCAGATATGCTCTTCAAGCACTTGAACCCGCTTGGATCACATCTAGACAAATCGAAGCAGGGCGCCGAGCAATGACACGAAATGTACGGCGTGATGGAAAGATATGGGTACGCGTATTTCCAGACAAACCCGTTACAGTAAGACCCACAGAAACCCGGATGGGTTCCGGCAAAGGGTCCCCCGAATATTGGGTAGCCGTCGTTAAACCGGGTAGAATACTTTATGAAATGAGCGGGGTCGCTGAAAATATCGCTCGAAAGGCTAGTTCAATAGCGACGTCCAAAATGCCTATAAGAGCTCAATTCATTATTTCTGTATAGGAAATGTCGAACCAAGGAAAATAAATCTTGGGTATAAAAAAATGCGGTTTTTTTTTTACTTCGCCCTTTCAGTGCTTTACTTTAAATTAAACATTAAAAAAACCGATTCAAAAAACGATATGATTCAACCTCAAACCCATTTGAATGTAGCGGACAATAGTGGTGCCCAAGAATTGATGTGTATTCGAATCATAGGAGCTAGTAACCGTAGATATGCTCATATTGGTGACGTTATTGTTGCTGTGATCAAAGAAGCAGTACCAAATATGCCTCTAGAAAGATCCGAAGTGATCAGAGCTGTAATTGTACGTACTTGTAAAGAACTCCGACGGGATAACGGTATGATAATACGTTATGATGATAATGCTGCAGTTGTCATTGATCAAGAAGGAAATCCGAGGGGAACTCGAGTTTTTGGTGCGATCGCGCGAGAATTAAGACAATTGAATTTTACTAAAATAGTTTCATTAGCGCCTGAAGTATTATAAGATGAGACCGCGCTATATCCATAGTATTAAAATACAATAGATAAATACCAATTTAGTAGAGTATGTCTCACGCATATACTTTTAATAATTTTCATAAAAAAAAAAAAAAAGAACATGTTGATTCTATCCAAATTCGAAAACAACAAAAGTTGAAGTTTATCATGGGCAAGGACACTATTGCTGACATAATAACTTATATACGAAATGCTGATATGAATCGAAAAGGAACGGTTCAAATAGCATATACTAACATCGCCGAAAACATTGTTAAAATACTTTTGCGAGAGGGTTTTATAGAAAACGTCAGGAAACTCGTGGAAAACAAAAAAGAGTTTTTGGGTTTAACCCTACGACATAGAAGGAATAGGAAAGGACCGTATAGACCCATTTTCAATTTAAAACGAATCAGTCGCCCCGGTCTACGAATCTATTTTAACTATGAACGAATTCCTAGAATTTTCGATGGGATGGGGATTGTAATTCTCTCTACTTCTCGGGGTATAATGACAGACCGAGAGGCTCGACTAGAAAGAATCGGCGGAGAAATTTTGTGTTATATATGGTAATTATTCTTCTATCTTAATTGTATTTGAAGCTTCCTTTTGTGTTTTGAAAAAAGGGTATTCCTCGAGGTTTAATTACTGAACAACTTAATAATGGTATGTTCTGGGTTCTGTTAGATGGTTTAGCCAACGAAGTAAGAATTTCAAGAAGTATCTAACCGAGTTTATACATATACTAACGGTGTATATAGTTAAAATTTAAGGAAGTCATTATGATTCATATGATTCAAAGGGAGGGCGTATATTTTATAGACTACACAAAAGGATTTGAGTGAGTAGGTTATTTTTCAACACTTCTTTCATGGGGATACAATTCCCGCTTCAAAAATTCCAAGAAACTTCTTTTCTTCCAATAAGTCATTTAAGGCATAACAATTATGAAAATAAGGGCTTCCGTTCGGAAAATTTGTGAAAAATGTCGACTAATCCGCAGGAGGGGACGGATTATAGTAATTTGTTCCAACCCGAGACATAAACAACGACAAGGATAATCTTTTGAAAGGGGCTCTAGAAAGGAACGGATGAACAAATAAAAAAAAGATCGGTTTTGACATGAAATGGATATATCCATATATCTCTGACTTCTATTTATGAAAAAATGATCAAATATGGCAAAATCTGCACCAAGAAGTGGTTCACGTCGGGCTGGACGGATTGGTTTGCGTAAAAGTGGACGTCGAATACCAAAGGGCATTATTCATGTTCAAGCAAGTTTCAACAACACCATTGTGACTGTTACGGATGTACGGGGTCGGGTAATTTCTTGGTCCTCGGCCGGTACGTGTGGATTCAGGGGTACAAGAAGAGGTACGCCCTTTGCTGCTCAAACTGCAGCAGGAAGTGCTATTCGAGCAGTAGCGGATCAAGGTATGCAACGAGCAGAAGTCATGATAAAAGGTCCTGGTCTGGGAAGAGATGCAGCATTACGAGCTATTCGTAGAAGCGGTATCCTTTTAAATTTCGTACGGGATGTAACCCCTATGCCACATAATGGTTGCAGACCCCCTAAAAAAAGACGGGTGTAGAAATAGAAGAGATTTCAAGAGAAATAAATGACTCAACGCAACGATCTGACAAATAATATTACTATGGTTCGAGAGAAAGTAAAAGTATCTACTCGTACACTACAGTGGAAGTGTGTTGAATCAAGAGCAGACAGTACGCGTCTTTCTTATGGACGCTTTATTTTGTCTCCACTTATGAAAGGTCAAGCCGACACAATAGGCAGTGCGATGCGAAGAGTTTTGCTTGGAGAAATCGAAGGAACGTGTATTACACGCGCAAAATCTGAGAAAATCCCACACGAATATTCTACCATAGTGGGTATTCAAGAATCGGTACATGAAATTTTAATGAATTTGAAAGAAATTGTATTGAGAAGTAATCTTTATGGAACTTGTGACGCCCTTATTTGTGTCAAAGGTCCCGGATATGTAACCGCTCAAGACATCCTCTTGCCACCTTCTGTGAAAATCGTTGATAAAAC